CCAGCTCGGCCCAATAATCCGCCAATCCGCCATGAGATGGTATAATAAACCCCCCTGCCCTGCAGAAAGACCCCATACGAAGATAAAAAAAAATAACATTTTCGGCGAGATCCCTTATTTCTATTTCTCCGGGATTTTATTTCTATTTCTCCGGGATTGTAGTTCAATCGGTTAGAGCACCGCCCTGTCAAGGCGGAAGCTGCGGGTTCGAGCCCCGCCAGTCCCGATGGGTCCAATAAATACACCAATTCATTTGTCCCTTTCTATGAACTAGTAAAGGGTGTCGAGGGGCATCCTTTCTATTCCCCCCAAAAAAAAAGGATTCTTTATTTCGTTTTTCGTTCCTATTTTTTCCATTGTGCTTTTATTGTTTGTTTAGGTTTTGAACTATGTAATTAATCGAGGCGAAAGGGCAATCTGATGATCCTTCATCAAATGATTGTCCAAGGAAGACACGGGTAGGTTATAGAAAAAAAACAAGGAAACAGATTATAAGAATTTTGGATTGATTGAGTCAGGAAGCAAAACTTGGATTCAGTATGGATAAAAGAACTTCCTATGTTATACTATTCAAGTCTTGACGACGGGTTGATTTGATAGATCAGATATTGTTATTCATGATATTGATCTGATTCAAGATCATCGAGAGATAATTCATTCATTGAATTTTTTAATTTACGGACGAAAGATTTATCATCTCTAGGGGATTAAATCCCGAGTTATTGCGAAGTAAAAAAACCGATGAGATTATGGAAGTAAATATTCTTGCATTTATTGCTACTGCACTATTCATTCTAGTTCCTACCGCCTTTTTACTTATCATTTACGTAAAAACAGTCAGTCAAAATGATTAATTCAATTGAATTTTCAAATGAATTTGAATGAAATGAATGAAACTTGCCTTCTGAGTTCTTATCAAAAATTGACGACGTCAAATGAAAAGAATTCCAATTTCACGTCTTAACTTAAATGAAATGAGCGCACTATAATCAATCGGAAGTTTTCTAAGAGATAGATAGTATGGTAGAAAGATTTATCTTTCTACCATACTATCTATCTCTTTGTCTATAAACTTAGTGTATAAAGTTAAAGTTGTAATCTAGAATAAAGGCTTAAGTTTCTATATTCGCTTCATATATGTGTATATTAATGTATGGAATTGACATAACACTCAAATTGCTACATCTATTTGTATTTGTTCCGATCAATCTGAAATAATTCTTATCTTAGGATTCTAATTCCTTTATTTTTACTAATAAGGAAGGGGAAACCTCACCTATCTTTAACGCCTGAACCATTCTATGAAATAAGTCGATAAAGCATAAACCGCCCTTCTCAAATTAGAAACCAAGGGCCAATATGTGACTCGCCCGAGTTAAAATCTTATTATTGCCCAATCTCTCATTAGACATCCATAATCTCTATATCATTTCTCATAGAAAGTGTGTATACACTTAACAAAACAACTTCTTCTTTGAAGAGCAAAGAGGGAAAGAAATCAAAAAGTTTCGGTCTTACTCAATATCGATAGTAAGAGCCCACTCCCGTTGATTGAAATAGAAAATTTCGGAAGAAATTTTGGTTTTAAATAGTTCAAATGATACGGTTTGATTCCTAAACTCAACCAGTAGTACTTCTAGAGCCCACTTCTTCCCCACACTACGAGCGAAAGGGAAAATGTAAAGACTACCATTAAAGCAGCCCACGCGAGACTTACTATATCCATGTGCATTATGTCCCCTATCTCTATAAAATCTCTATAAAAACGAAGGAATTATTCCATTATTCCTCACTAATAATAGTGGAATCAATGGCGCAGAGTCAAAAGGGGGTTCTGGCCGAACACTATTGAGAAACCAATCCAATAAATCAATTAGGATTTCGAATCAGGAAAGATTAAACACAATCAAAATACATAGTAACATTCCAAGGAAATCGAAACGCGTAGGAATAATAAGGCCGATTCTTTTTTTGTCTTGTTGATCCTCTAAGTAAAAAAAGTAAAAACGGAAGGGGAGAAATCACTAAAAACGTGAAATCACTATTTATAGATACTCCCTTAGTAATAGAAGGGAGTCGTGAAGTCTTGATAGCTCCTCCACCAGTAGATTCGAATATTTCCTTGAATCCTAGATGCGAATGGGGATTCACAATCTTTTCTTTTAGAAAATCTTCAGATCACATGTTTAGAATCAACCAAATGATGTATCAACGGCCTGTTGCCTATACTTTTACCGGGGAAGCATTCTGCGAGTTCTATCAGCAGAACAGAAAAGAAGAAGAAATTTTGAGTTTTTTGGTGATTAGGCGACACCCGGATTTGAACTGGGGAAAAAGGATTTGCAGTCCCCCGCCTTACCACTCGGCCATGCCGCCAAAATGATGCAAAATAGATGCAAATTTTCCCGGATTACTGAATTTTTATGGTACTTGCATTTTGCCTTCTGTTTTCCTTAATCCTTTTTTTTCTTTCCTAAAACCTAAAAGAGAAACCCCTTTT